GATAGATGGCAACTGGGCCTGAAACTAGATCTTTCCGAACTGGCTTTTGCCTAAGGGATGGGGAATACTTGTAACGGGAAGACCATTACGGAGACTGCCACGAAGGCTGGTGAGAATGCTGGTACAAGGGAGAATGCGACAATCTCAAGGGAACGGTCTAAAAAAGGAACTCACTTGATCACAGGAGGGGCTTACCCTACGACTGCTGGAGCGGATTGATACAAGTAATTGTACATAGGCGCCAGGGAAGAACCCCTTAGTCCTGCAAACTGGCGCGAGGAGTCCCCGATCTCTATGATCAAATAGGGCAGGCAGTCTATTTGAATGGACATCTGAGATGGCATCAAGCCGAGCACTAAAGAGATCTGGACTAAGGAGGACTTTAAAGCCTTCTAGCATAGGTGATGCCTTCCCAAGGTATGGTCTCTTCGGTAACAGGTATGGGCTTTGCCTTTGACTGTGCGGAATAAGAGCTCTTAGTCCTTTCGGCGTAAGTTCTTGTTTCGGGTTCATCAGAGCTTGAGAATCTAGCTAGGGCTTGCATATATAAGTATAAGAAGGAATGACTTTTTCTCGAATGCCCATCTAACAGTCTACTTGCTTCTGATCTATCAAACTGCTTGGGCATCTTTCTAGGTCAGGAAAGAGAAAAAACTGGTGATTATCCCTTTGTAGTTAACCCTTAGGGATAAAACCTTGGGCAAAGCCTCTCATTCCTAACAGATACGCTTCCCCCCGCCCTCTATAGACTGACCTAATCGACCCATCACACAAGGAGCCTTAACATCACGCTCATCAGGTAGGTATGGACCCGCAACGGTCTCAAATGAAGAGAAATCTAGACCGGAAAATCTTTTTTTATTGCGATCCATAGCATACCGGACTCGGTGAGGCCAAAGCAAGCCTTGACTATCTTGTTGCCCTTGGGCGTGTAAGGAAAGGCCTAATGAAGTGGACTAGACCTAAGGGTGGGGACTCTACAATGCTTTCCTGTGGAATGAAACTATCTCTTCTATCGCTCAGGTGCACCTAAATTCTTATAGTTCTGGCTCTTCAGACATACCTAGGGAGTCACCCTAAGCATGTAAGAGGAAGTCAGTCTTGCACAGACTCACCTTCACTATTGGGAACTTCAGACTTAGAGCTAGGAGTGTAAACCGGTAATACCCATCTAGGAGTAGTACCGAGTGTCCACTCTTCCCCCATGTCGTAAGCCTTCCAGAGGAGACCAAAACGGATGAGTTCTTCATCACGTTGAGATCTCTTCCAAGAAGTCTCACAAACTGGAGCTCTCAATAGTTCCTCAATAGTCACTTCTGGAGATAACGCTGTAGTATGGTACCAGAGTACTAGTTTTAACCACTGTTTCATCCATCCAGATAAAACAGTGCGTTCTAGTATTTCTTGTTCACCATCAAACACCAGATCAGGAGGATAGATCCGGAGTTCCTTGGGTTTTAATTCCCTTCGGAACAGATGAACTATCTTCGCCCGAAAGTATGGATTGAGAGGTTTCCCTCTTCCAAGCCATAACTCAACGGGTAGTGCATCTGACCTACACGGTTTACTAGCTACTACTTTAAGACGCTCCCACCTTTTAGACTGTTTAGTCATCAAGCGAGCGCGGACACGGTACCCAGCCCCACCAAGTCTCTGTAAAACACTCGGTCTTGTAACCTTGTATTTAGCAGCGACTTGGACCAGGCCACGTATCGATCTACACCCTGTTAGAGCTCTAAGAGAGATTGGAGATAAATCTACTTGCATAGATTTAACCCAAAATCGCTTAGCAAACTCACAACATCCTTCGTACGATATAATCGACTTAGGAATTGAGATTTTAACTCTCAATTGGTGCAGGATCTCTTTGTAGTGATTGGCAACCGCTTCATCGGCGATTACTATATCATCACCGAGTAAGGCATACCGCCAGAAAGGACGAGTCCTGCTTGGATCTGCTCTTTGTGCGGCGATCCACACCACAACGTGATGGGATAGCGCGAAGAGTGACCAAGATCCCTTGTAACCAAGGGCCTGACCAGCTCGGAACGCAACCTCAGATAATCTCTTAGTTAGTGGTGGACCAACCAAGAAAGTATTGAGGCCTAAAGAGCTGTTGACCACTGATGATGCGAATTCTGGCCCAAATAAAGACTTAAAGGCCGTGAATATCACACTCAATGGCCAACGGTCCGTTGCGGATTTCAAATCGAATGAAAATACGGCCGAAAGGTTCTTAATCCTTTGCAACCGCCGTAACGGACGCTCTTGATCAAAGGTTCCATCGGTCCGTAAGGACTTAAGGACTTTGAACGCCCAATCATGGACAGGAGAAAGAAGCCGTTGTTTAACGTAATTACATACGGCAAACAACCGACGCTTCCCCCCACCTTCGATCACCTGACAGATCCTACCTGTCACCAGCGGAACATTTGAATACGCTTGAGCAACAGAGGCCAATTGAGGACCTGCTGTACGCTCATAGTAATTCAAATCTTCC